GAACTCTTTTTTTATTGAATAGATTTTCATATCATATTATGATAATATATATATATATACATATTATCATAATAATATAGAAATAATATAATAATATATAAAATAATATATATATATAGTATATACACTTATATTATATAGATATAGAGTTCTATATAGTTCTAGGATAGAATATTTATGGGAGTATGGGATAGCTCATTCATGAACGAACCATCAAATCCAAAGAATTCTATGGGATCATAACATAAAAGTAGGAAAGACTCCTCGGATCTAGTCATACATTTGATTCTAATTATATATATTGACAATTCCAAAAAACTACTCATACTATTGTCATAGTATGATGACAGTCGGGGCGGGTATGCCCTCATCGTCTAGTGGTTCAGGACATCTCTCTTTCAAGGAGGCAACGGGGATTCGACTTCCCCTGGGGGTAGCGGACTGCGAAAGGAAGTTGGTCATGAATTATCAATAAACCTAGAATTCATTCTTCCTGGGTCGATGCCCGAGCGGTTAATGGGGACGGACTGTAAATTCGTTGGCGAGATGTCTACGCTGGTTCAAATCCAGCTCGGCCCAAGAATTCGTCGCTCCATGAAGAAGATCTAAACAATTTGCCCTCTATAAACAGAAATCCCGGATCCGTATAAAATAAATAAAAATAGTCCATTTTTTCTCATCCATTCTTTTTATTTTCATTTGCAATACAGTAAATACAAGAAACATAGATTACTAGTAATCTATGCCACTCTCACTCAAGTCCATATCTATCTATGTGAATAGGATATTTTGTGTTTCTGTTGCAACACGACAAATAGAATGCTCTTCTTGAAATCATAAGACTATGTATGCCATGCATATGGCTGGGATTGTAGTTCAATCGGTTAGAGCACCGCCCTGTCAAGGCGGAAGCTGCGGGTTCGAGCCCCGTCAGTCCCGATCCGACGAATTGATCAACTCATCTCTTCCCTTTTCCGCGAAAGGGAAGACGGGGAACAAAATCTAATCTCTGGGGGGAATCCTTATTTCTTTTGTTTTCGTTTCGCATTTTTCATCAAACAAATATGGAAATTTTGATTTCTTATACTAGCACCGATTGGTAAGGGAGAAACGTATGTAGATTTTTAAAATCGTTACTTTTTACTAATTACTAGAGTAAGACTGACTCTATTCAGTATTTGAAGAGCGACCATACTCGTCTTATTTTCTTTTCAATTGTTATTTTCGTGATCAACGGAATGGAATAGAGTGCCCATATTTTGACCGAGAATACAGACACAAATTGTCTTCTTTTATTATAAACAAAACAATGAACTTCACATAGAACTTCACATAATTATCTCGACAGAGTACTTTTCAGGTTCAGATGAAACCACACCTTCTTTAGTTTCGAACAAACCTTGTTTGTGCATCCGCAATGACTAATTGGAAATAATCTATCTTATTCTCATCCAAATTGCACACTGCATTTTTTATGATTGTATGACCTATAGAATATTGGACATATTATACTTCAGAATTTTATGTATATTTTATATATATTTTATATATAAGTTTATATATAAGTAAAGGAATAAGAATTGGATAAGTGTATAAAAATAGGTGATAGAAAAGGAAAAGTGGAAAAGCGGGAAAATGAAATGGGATTTATGATCCAATAACAAGAAAGAATCCTATTTTTCCTTTCTATTTCATTTAGATTGAGTATGGATAAAAGATCTTCCTATGTTATACTATGTTATACTATTCAATTCGCGACGATAAATCGATTTGATTTGATATTGTTATTCATAATATTGTTAGTATCATAAAGATGCAATTCATACCTTTGAATTGATAGGAGTCCACTTTATCATCTCTATTTATCATCTCTATGGGATTAGATCCCAAATTATTGTGAAAGAAGAAAACAAAGAGATTATGGAAGTCAATATTCTTGCGTTTATTGCTACTGCGCTGTTCATTTTAGTTCCTACTGCCTTTTTACTTATCATATACGTCAAAACAATCAGCCAAAATGATTAATTTGAATGAAACTTGAATTATGAATTTTTATCAATGATTGAAGAAATGAAAGGGTTTCAAACTATATTTAAGTCTTAAATGAAATGTGGAATCAGAAGTATTTGATATAGTGCGGTAGAAAGAGCTATATATAGCTCTTTCTACCGCACTATACAATTGAGTATTGTAGAATATTTCATATTCATTCATATTCTTAGTATTAGTACATAAAACATAAAGTTGTATTGTATACAGAAAGAAGCTTTCCCTTATATAGATCAATTGACAATAGATATCTATATCTAAGTAATAATATATATTGGGTGGGCGTACATCAAAATGAAATAGCACTCGAATTTTATATTTTTTCTATACACCCATTTGTATGCATTTCAATCAATCCAAAAGAATTACAAGTCAACTGCTTGAATTCCTGATTTTTTATATCTCTTCTTATGCTTATGGATCCGGGGGCCTATCAAAAGAATTAATGTAGGAAGAATAGTACAGACATATACTATATACCATATAAATACCATATCATAATCATATATTAGAGAATTATAGAAATCTAATCTATTAATATATATTAATAAATAATAAGAATATAATAATAAAAGAAAACTATTTAATATTTAATAGAGGATTCAATAGAAAATAGAAATCTAATAATAAAATAATAATATAAAATAATAATATAATACTACTTAATATATCTTATATATAAGATATAATATATAGATAAAATATAAATAAACTAAAGCAAGTCAAGTTTTTTTAAGCTTTCGCAAAACGATCACAATTGATACAAGTAGATTTTTCAGTAAAGTACTAAATTAGTAATATTCCTAGCTCTAAAGCCCACTCCTTCCCCATACTACAAGTGAAAGAGAAAATGTAAACACTACCATTAAAGCAGCCCAAGCGAGACTTACTATATCCATGCGAATGATGTCCCCTATCTCTATGAAATGAAGGAATTATTCCATTATTGATTCATAATCATAGTGAAATCAATGGTGCAGAGTCAAAATAGGATTCTTACTTATGGCTCTTTATGAAATAATTTCATGAATCCACTCATAAAAAGTTCCAATTCTTTCTATTTCAATAGAAAGAATTGGAAAAAAAAAGAAAAAATAAAATATACAAATAGAAAGAAGAGCCATTCAACCATTCTGATGAAATTTATGAGCAGCACTCAGAACCTCTAGTGAGTCTGGATACAAAGTATCTTCAGTTCTTTGCCACAATTATTAAATGAAATTCCCATCAGCCTATCCAATCTAATTTCATCGCAGACAGAGTGAGTAGACACTACCTCAATATTAAGAAAGTTATATTGTAAAATAATTAGGGAGTCTTTATAGTCTTTTTTAGAATCCTTTCTTCAACCTTAGTAGCCAAAACGGAGTGTCTCTTAGGAACCTTTGGATACCAAGATTTCCGACTTCTTACTTTCATAGTTCTGATGCCCAGAATGAATTCTCACTATTTCTTTTATTTGATTCAATTCAGAATAGCGCAAACCAATCATTAATAAGATTGAGTTGCTTCAGATTTATTGGTGCCTTTTTGAGCCACACTCAGAACCCTGATTTTGAGAAAAAAGATGACAGTCTTTTATAGGCCCTATGGGTTCTCAAAATCAAGTATCAACAGACCTAGCCCTTGCCTAATGCTTTTTCGGGGCAAGAATTCGTCAAGTTCGATCAAAAAATTCCAAGTATTTTTTTGTTGATCAGGCGACACCCAGATTCGAACTGGGGATAAAGGATTTGCAGTCCCCCGCCTTACCACTTGGCCATGCCGCCAAATTCTATCCAAAATGGATAAAGAAATAAAAAAATTCTATAATTATAGAATTAGAAATTAGAGAATTATATATATATATTCTTATACTTATACTTATATTCTCTTTCTATATTTCTATAATCTAGAATTATATTATTATTCTATTTCTTTTCCTCTCCTCATTTTGTTTTGATTTGAATTTTTTACTTTCTTAATTTCTTTTATTTTTGGATCTTGAATCCCATTGTACTTATTTTTTTCCAAAAAATAATTCCTCTTTTTTATTGGATCCTGTTTCTATTCTTTTCTTCGATTGATTTTATCTCAAAACACGCGTCGCTTAAAAACTTACCTTCTCTTTTCACTTTTCTATAGAAAAGTGAAAAGATTCCCGGCCCCGGTCACAGACTGTAAAATGCAGGGCAATTTAGAATAATTCACTCTTTACTTCATTAACTATTTACTTATTAATCTTTTACTCTTACTTACTTTTCTTACTTTGAATTAGTGAACAGCTCTTAATTTTGTATCTCCATTTGTATTACCTTAATGGATGCAAAATCCAATTGATTTACGACTAATCATTATCTATTACATTATCAATTAGAATTATAAGAAAATATATGTGTATATGTAAACCCCAGAACAGTGTAAACTCCAGAACAGAAATTTTTATACATGGATACCGAGCCCAGGTCTATTTCTTATGCGCATATCCCTATATAGGATCATCGTGCTTGAATATTTCATTGAATATTGAATATGAATAGAAGATAGACATTATGTATAGAGTGCGACCTAACCTATGTTAAACCAAGTTTAATTATGATAAAAGATGTGATATACGAATAGCTATATTGGCATGTACTTCCTAAAGATTACTCCTATGACTATATACGTACGCAATTCCACATTGTGTTTTAGAAATTATACTACCAAAAAAAGATTTGTGAATTCCTTTTTAAACATTCAATTGTGTGTCCTAAAAAAAGGGAAACTCTATGCTGTTCCTGATTCTTCTGTTTTTATCTCATTCATAGAGAGCAGATTGAATCCTAAATTCATTGATTTTTTATTTTTTTGCACCCTGATCATAATATCATAATAAAAGAATTAGGTATAAATTGGATCAATTTTGATATCCGATAAAAGACTCCATCATCCTAAGTGACAGAATTTTTCCCGGGAATGCTTTATAAATTTCCATTTCTTTCTATTTGTACCTGGCTCAAGTTCAAATTCGAACTTGCATCGAAAATGCCCTCCATTTCTCTGTCTTGCTTCCGTTCATACGTATGATATATATGGATGGAGTTGACTCAAATTTTATGTGATTCAGTAAACAGAATATCCATTCCATCATTGCTAGATCAATAGGTAGGGTTCGATGAATAGTGAGCCAAGCCAATAATGGGATTTTTTCAATAAAGAGGAAACTTAAGATTAAGATGATCCAGAATGGAAATGAGGGAATGTCCACAATACCTGGATTTAGTCAGATACAATTTGAGGGATTTTGTAGGTTCATTAATCAGGGCTTGACGGAAGAATTTCATAAGTTTCAAAAAATTGAAGATAGAGATCAAGAAATTGAATTTCAATTATTTGTGGAAACATATCAATTGGTAGAGCCCTTGATAAAAGAAAGAGATGCTGTGTATGAATCACTCACATATTCTTCTGAATTATATGTACCCGCGGTCTTAATTTGGAAAACCGGTAGAAATATGCAAGAACAAACCATTTTTATTGGAAACATCCCTATAATGAATTCTTTTGGAACTTCTATAGTAAATGGAATATACCGAATTGTGATCAACCAAATATTGCAAAGTCCCGGTATTTACTACCGTTCAGAATTGGAACATAACGGAATTTCTGTCTATACCAGTACTATAATATCGGATTGGGGGGGAAGGTCGGAATTAGAAATTGATAGAAAAGCAAGGATATGGGCCCGCGTAAGTAGAAAACAAAAAATATCTATTCTAGTTCTATCATCAGCTATGGGTTCGAATATAAGAGAAATTCTAGAGAATGTTTGTTACCCTGAAATTTTCTTGTCTTTCCCAAATGATAAAGAGAAAAAAAAGATTGGATCAAAAGAAAATGCTATTTTGGAGTTTTATCAACAATTTGCCTGTGTAGGGGGGGATCCGGTATTTTCTGAGTCCTTATGCAAGGAATTACAAAAGAAATTTTTTCAACAAAGATGTGAATTAGGAAAGATTGGTCGACGAAATATGAACCGGAGACTTAATCTTGATATACCCCAAAACAATACATTTTTGTTACCACGAGATCTATTGGCTGCTGTGGATCATTTGATTGGAATGAAATTGGGAATGGGTACACTTGACGATATGAATCACTTGAAAAATAAACGTATTCGTTCTGTAGCAGATCTATTACAGGATCAATTTGGATTGGCTCTTGTTCGTTTAGAAAATACGGTTCGAGGAACTATATGTGGAGCAATCAGGCATAAATTGATACCGACTCCTCAAAATTTGGTAACTTCAACTTCATTAACAACTACTTATGAATCGTTTTTTGGCCTACACCCTTTATCTCAAGTTTTGGATCGGACTAATCCGTTGACACAAATTGTTCATGGGCGAAAATGGAGTTATTTGGGTCCTGGAGGATTGACGGGGCGAACTGCTAGTTTTCGGATACGAGATATCCACCCGAGTCACTATGGACGTATTTGTCCAATTGACACGTCCGAAGGAATCAACGTTGGACTTATTGGATCATTAGCTACTCATGTGAAGGTTGGTTATTGGGGATCTATAGAGAGTCCGTTTTATGAATTATCTGAGAGATCAAAAGAGGCACAGATGGTTTATTTATCACCAAATAGAGATGAATATTATATGGTAGCAGCAGGAAATTCTTTGGCCTTGAATCGGGGTATTCAAGAACAACAGGTTGTTCCAGCTCGATATCGTCAAGAATTCCTGAGTATTGCATGGGAAGAGATTCATCTTAGAAGCATTTTTCCCTTCCAATATTTTTCTATTGGGGCTTCCCTCATTCCTTTTATCGAGCATAATGATGCGAATCGAGCTTTAATGAGTTCTAATATGCAGCGCCAAGCAGTTCCACTTTCTCGGTCCGAGAAGTGCATTGTTGGAACTGGGTTGGAAGGCCAAACGGCTCTAGATTCGGGGATTTCAGCTATAGCCGAACGCAAGGGAAAAATCATTTCTACTGATACTCAAAAGATCATTTTCTCAAGTAATGGGGATACTCTAAGCATTCCATTAGTTATGTATCAACGTTCCAACAAAAATACTTGTATGCATCAAAAAACTCAGGTTCAACGGGGTAAATACATTAAAAAGGGACAAATTCTAGCGGGTGGTGCGGCTACAGCTGGTGGGGAACTCGCTTTAGGAAAAAATGTATTAGTAGCTTATATGCCATGGGAAGGTTACAATTTTGAAGACGCAGTACTAATTAGCGAACGTCTGGTCTATGAAGATATTTATACTTCTTTTCACATCCGGAAATATGAAATTCAGACTCATGTAACAAGCCAAGGTCCTGAAAGAATCACTAAGGAGATCCCGCATTTAGAGGCTCGTTTACTCCGAAATTTAGACAGAAACGGAATTGTGATGCTGGGATCTTGGATAGAAACAGGTGATATCTTAGTAGGTAAATTAACACCTCAGACAGCGAGCGAATCGTCATATGCCCCCGAGGATAGATTATTACGAGCTATACTTGGCATTCAGGTATCCACTTCAAAAGAAACTTCTCTCAGACTACCTATAGGGGGAAGGGGTCGAGTTATTGATGTGAGATGGATCCATAGAAAGGGGGTTTCCAATTATAATCCAGAAAGGATTCGTGTATATATTTCACAGAAACGTGAAATCAAAGTAGGTGATAAAGTAGCTGGAAGACATGGGAATAAGGGTATAATTTCTAAGATTTTGTCTAGACAAGATATGCCCTATTTGCAAGATGGAACGCCCGTTGATATGGTATTCAACCCATTAGGAGTCCCCTCACGAATGAATGTGGGACAGATATTTGAATGTTCGCTCGGGTTAGCGGGGGATCTGCTAAAGAAACATTATAGAATAGGACCCTTTGATGAGAGATATGAGCAAGAGGCCTCAAGAAAACTAGTGTTTTCTGAATTATATGAAGCCAGTAAGCAAACAAAAAATCCATGGGTATTTGAACCTGAATATCCGGGAAAAAGCAGAATATTTGATGGAAGAACAGGAGATCTTTTTGAACAACCTGTTCTAATAGGAAAGTCCTATATCCTAAAATTAATTCATCAAGTTGATGATAAAATCCATGGACGTTCCAGTGGGCATTACGCACTTGTTACACAACAACCTCTTAGAGGGAGGGCCAAACAAGGGGGACAAAGAGTAGGAGAAATGGAAGTTTGGGCTCTAGAGGGATTTGGTGTTGCTCATATTTTACAAGAGATGCTTACTTCTAAATCTGATCATATTAAAGCTCGTCAAGAAGTACTTGGTGCTACGATTATTGGAGCACCAGTACCTAACCCAGAGGGTGCTCCAGAATCTTTTCGATTGCTCGTTCGAGAACTACGATCTTTGTCCCTGGAACTGAATCATTTCCTTGTATCTGAAAAGAACTTCCAGATGGATAGGAAGGAAGCTTGATCTCAATGAATCAGAATTTCTATTCTATGATCGACCAGTATAAACATCAACAACTTCGAATTGGACCAGTTTCCCCTCAACAAATCGAGGCTTGGGCAAAAAAAATTCTACCCAATGGAGAGATAGTTGGAGAGGTGACAAAACCCTATACTTTTCATTATAAAACTAATAAACCGGAGAAAGATGGATTGTTTTGTGAAAGAATTTCCGGACCCATAAAAAGTGGGATTTGTGCTTGTGGAAATTACCGAGGAATTGGGGCTGAAAAAGAAGACCCGAAATCTTGTGAAGAATGCGGGGTGGAATTTGTTGATTCTCGAGTACGAAGGTACCAAATGGGATACATCAAACTGACATGTCCAGTGACTCATGTGTGGTATTTGAAACGTCTTCCTAGTTATATTGCGAATCTTTTAGATAAGCCCCTTAGGGAATTAGAGGGCCTAGTATATTGCGATGTGTGATTTGATCGAAATTTTCATTTGACAGATTTGGACTGAGAAACTGTCATCCCATTTAATCTGATTGGGATGCCCCCAGCTCTGACATGTATCTTGGGAGGAGGAACATGAAGCTCAGAATTATGGGTGCATTCAAGACTTAAAAATGGAAGAAAAGGGGGATTGATCCATGGTCGATTCCGTAACAGATAATATAGGAATAGTTAGTCATACCTCGTGAAAAAAGACTTTTTGTGGAATTATACATTCCATTTCTTTGAGAAAGAAATTCTGTTCAGGCAAGCGCAAGCGAATATGGCATGGTTACGGGAGCTTATATATCGCATATATGCTTCAAGGGATATCATGGCACATAACCATCGAGGTGAGTAGAGACCTAAAAAAGATCGAATGGAACAATACAATATATAGACAAATAAATCCTTTACGAGTCCCAAAATATTCCTTTCAGGGGATTCATCATTTGAGGGGAAGTAGACTACTCAAGAATTTCACATTTCCTTTTTTTTCGTAAACATAAATAAACATAAAAGAAAGTAAAAAAGGTTAGAGTGAAAATAAAAAATAAAATAAGATAAAAATGAATCAATGAAAGGCTGGTCCTTACTGGGAACTTGAGTAAAGAGTAGCTTTTTATAGGGTTTTCTCGAACAAAGTTTAAACAGAAGAAGAACCCCTTATCTTTATTTGGTATAACTACTTGAGCCGGATGAGAGGAAACCTTCACGTCCGATTGTGAGGGGGGGATCCAATATTATAGGAACCTATCTCGATTTTTCTTTTGCTAGGTCCATAGCTAAAAAACCTACTTTCTTACGATTACGAGGTTCATTCGAATATGAAATCCAATCCTGGAAATACAGCATCCCACTCTTTTTTACTACTCAAGGTTTCGAGACATTTCGAAACCGAGAAATCTCTACGGGGGCAGGTGCTATCAGAGAACAATTAGCCGATTTGGATTTGCGAATTATTCTAGATAATTCTTTGGTAGAATGGAAGGAATTAGGAGACGAAGAGTCCGCAGGAAATGAATGGGAAGATAAAAAAATTAGAAGAAGAAAGGATTTTTTGGTTAGG